GAAAGGATATAATGAAATTCTTTGGTTGTTTCTTACCAGATAAATGATCCTTTTTATTTCACTGATAGGGCTAACAAACAATTAATTTTGAATTATACCAAACAAAAATAGATACGGAAATTCGAAAGAAATAAAATTCTAAATAAATAAATAAACAGAGAGTTTCTTATTCGAAACGCCCCGTGATCTTCAACCAATTCTGCGCTTGAATATAATTACCAGGAGTAAGCGCAATAGCTTGTTTCCAATACTCGGCGGCTTGGTTGAACCAAGCCTCCGCAATTTCAGAATCTCCCTGCCGAACGGCCAGTTCTCCCCGGTCGGAATAGGTGGGTCAATTCCTTTCCTTAGAACCGTACTTGAGAGTTTCCCGCCTCATACGGCTCGGCAATCAATTCTTTTGGTGTCCCGGGTTTTTGAATCTAGTATATCGAATTGAATTCGATTTCTCATAGATCAATCTTTATTCTTTTTTTCGCGGGTTAACCAAAAGAGGTTAATTCCATGAGCATGAGTTTCAAACTTGACTTTTGATTAAATTAATAATCAGCTTTGCTTTCATTTTATCTTTTCTCCCACCGTCAGAAGAATAACATAGAAGCATTTCCACTATAGTTAGAATTTTCTGAAAGGTATCTATCTCGGTTTCATATAAAAATTGATATAGAATCTTTGAAAAAGACTTTTCTTCCTAAGAAAGAAAAGACTTACTGTCTTTGGGATCTGATGCTACACCGCTGCTTAATACCTTAGGGGATCGACTTTATTACATAAGTGGATTCCTTACTTTTATCTCATATCATAACATAAATAAGCAGTTCTTATTGGATCGGCATCGGCCCAAAACCTCGCGAATTGGTCTTTACGGTGCTTCCTCTATCAATTAGATCCTTTATCCATAGAATAAACTATCTAGGCATATCGATTTCTTCATATTTCGACTTCTATGAAGTTTCTTTCTTTGCTACAGCTGATAAAAATCGCTTTTTGCACGATGCATATGTAGAAAGCCTATTTCTTTTTTTTTTTTTTTTTTCTTTTCCTTTTTTCTTTCTATAGTCGAGATAGTCGCACGTAATGACAGATCACAGCCATATTATTCAAAGCTTGTGGTAAGAATGGATTTCGTTCGAGTGCCCGAAAATAATATTCTAAAGCTTTTGTATGTTCTCCGTTACTTGTGTGGATAAGGCCTATGTTATAGAGTATATAGCTTCGATCGTAGGGATCAATTTCTAGTCGCATAGCTTCATAATAATTCTGTAAAGCTTCCGCATAATTGCCTTCAGATTGAGCTGACATCCGTTACGGTCGTCATTCGATTCAAAGAATTCTCCGTTTCAGAACCGTACATGAGATGAAAATCTCATACGGCTCCTCCCTTATGTGCATAATGAGAATAGAATAATACATGAAATCAAAAAAGATTGAAATATTCTCATTATGAACTGAGTGGGGCTAATGTTTTTACAAGAAATCTCTAGCCAACCTTCCTGCAAAAGCTTTTTCTTATTCTTAATATCACGCGTGTTGGTACTGGTACTAGATAAAACTGTAAACTCCAACAATTTCTTTGTTCTCAACGCCCCTTAATTTCCAGGAATTAATCACTTCAACAGTCTTCGATGGTTATAAGGGTATCCACAGTACGAACGAGATGGATGTTTGTTATCCCAACCATTCTTCTTAGTCCCGATCCCGATAAGGAAAAGGGGCAGTTTATAACAAAGTTTTCGTGTTGCTGATTCCTAGACGTAGCGCCTCTTCCCCTATGCCGCCTATTGGTACTGGTGTAGTAGGGTTGACTTGCAATACAGAACCCATAGGTGGTGTAACCTTTCGCTCAATACTAGAATCGACAATTGAAGCATCTGAGGCTGCATTAATCGGGGATACACGACAGAAGGAATGGTTTTATCTATAAACTTCACCTTCAACAAGCGTAGATTTTTGAAAAAAATCTTTTTTCGTTCTTTTCTATCCCGAATCATCTTTCTTTCTCCTAAGACCGAAAGCGGTAAATAAAAAAAATCAAATCGCACCATCTCTGTAATAGCTAAATGCCTCTTTTTCTCCTGAAGTTGTCGGAATTATTCGTAATAATATATTGGCTACAATTGAAAAGGTCTTATCAATAAAATTTCCATTTATCCGCGATCTAGGCATAGGTAAAAATCCATTCTATAATTCGTTTCATTACCTCTCGTGAGAAAATGATCCCACAAACAAAGGAATTGTACAGTACAAAATAACATAAAAGCAGACGCATTAAAAAAAAAAAAAAAAATAGACCGATCCGTTGATTCGTTCCAATTCATTGATTAAATCAGGTAGAAATATCAGAAAAAAAAAAATAGTAGCGTCATCTTTGCAAACAAGATATATACCTTTATTGTTTTTAACAGTTTTTCACAAACAAAAAAAATTCTCTTTTTTCCCCAGACTCAAAGAAAGAATTTTTTCTTTGCTGAAAGGGTTTCTATTTTTCTAGTTAGAATGG